ATTTATCAATACTGAAATTTAACTTAAAAATTTTGGGGCTGTTGGGTTGATTTCTGGTATTAATTTTTTTGTTTTAAAATTTTCCTGATACTGGTTTTTAAGTCATGTTCGGGGTATTACTAGAATGGATGAGAGGTCCTGTTTTCGAGTCCCTTGTTTTTGGGGTTTGGCAAGGATAGGCGATTTCAGGTTGGGGGGAAAGGGGGGTTTGGCTAAGCTTGTTTTGTATAAAATATAGATATATGTCTAACAAGCATTAAACGATAGCCCTGGGAGTCCTTGAAGGTGGAATATGAATTTGCATGATTAGTACTGTTATATATGTATGTCCCGGACCCATTGATTAATGTGTTGAGTATGGAATTATGTGGATGAATGATACTTGAATGATAAGTCCAGCTAGACTATAAGGTGACCTTCATGCCTTGACGGCTATGGTGAGTCATAGCATCCCCAAAATAAAAAAATACCAACTGCCCGAGACCACAGTTATGTTAGGCATGGGCTGATTAGACCCGTACCATCGAGATGTCTTATTTAAGGGGAACGTATGGACGATGAACCATTAAAATGGCCCTGAAGTAAGAACCAGATGTCTGATAAAGTTTCACATTAGCCACCCCCAAGTTTAATGGGCCCGGAGCGAGAAGAGGGGCATAGGTGGGCGGGTTGCTGGTTTCACGGAGGATGGTAGATTAAGGGACCAAATGGGGAAGGGGATAGACGTTTGGACGAGAAAGGTTTATGACGGAAATGGTGTAAGTAAGATAACACAGATATGTGCGTAGAACATTAATTAATAATTTGAAGATCAAAGTCATGGTGTATAGCTTTAATGTTGATTAAGAATTGAATGACCTATATAATTAATAGTTAATACATGCTTATATGCTAGGGGAATATAATTTAATGTACGATATACATATATGTATTAATGTACTATATAAAATTATGTACAAGAAGTAGTTTAAAAAGAATATCAGCTTTGGGTGCTGATGGTGGGGGATAATCCTTCCTTCTTGATGCCCTAAGAAAATTTAATTCTTCATTTTTGGTTTACAAGACCAGCGTAATTGTTATACTATTAGGGCATTTAATCTAGGTCTAGGATGCTGTTTTCAATTATACCTGCGATTGGTATTAAGATTACAATAATGGTGAAGTAAGCGATGGAGGCCACTTGTCCGATGATGATGAATGGGTATTCTACTGGTTGGCCGCCAATTCATGTGAGGATAAGAAGGTCAGATACTAGAATTCAATATATTGTTTGTGTGATTGGGCGGAATGTTAGGCCTCGTTGTTTGGAGGTGTGGAGGAAGGGTATGAGGGCTAGAACTAGAATTGATAGGATGAGGGCTAGAACTCCCCCTAGTTTGTTGGGGATGGATCGTAGGATGGCGTAGGCGAAGAGGAAATATCATTCTGGCTTAATGTGTGGTGGAGTATTAAGTGGATTTGCAGGGGTGTAATTATCTGGGTCTCCGAGAATATCTGGGAAAAATAAAACCAAAATTATGAGAGCTATTAATAGAATAAGGGCTCCTAAAAAGTCCTTGATTGTGTAATAGGGGTGAAAGGGGATTTTGTCTGCGTCGGAGTTTAGGCCTGATGGGTTGTTAGAGCCTGTTTCGTGAAGAAATAAAAGGTGAACTAGGACTAGGGCTGTGATGATGAAGGGCAGAATAAAGTGGAATGCAAAGAATCGTGTTAGGGTGGCCTTGTCAACTGAGAAGCCCCCTCAGATTCATTCTACTAGGGTTGTCCCGATGTAGGGGATTGCTGATAGGAGATTAGTAATTACTGTGGCTCCTCAGAAGGATATTTGTCCTCATGGGAGAACATATCCTATGAATGCTGTTGCTATTACAGCGAATAGGAGGATGATGCCTATATTTCAGGTTTCAATTATGTTATAGGAGCCGTAGTAAATGCCTCGTCCTACGTGTAAGAATAAGCAGATGAAGAATATGGAGGCCCCGTTTGCATGTATGTAGCGAATTAGCCATCCGTAATTTACATCTCGGCAAATGTGTGTCACTGACGAGAATGCTGTTGCTGTATCAGATGTGTAGTGTATGGCTAGGAATAATCCTGTAAGGATTTGGATAATTAGGCATAGGCCAAGTAGGGAGCCGAAGTTTCATCATGATGAGATGTTGGATGGAGCTGGGAGGTCGATGAATGAGTGGTTGATGATTTTAATTAGTGGGTGTTTTTTTCGGATAATTGTCATTAAGTGTTTCTATAGTTGAATAACAACGATGATTTTTCATGTCATTGGTCATAGTTTGAGTCTATGTGGAAATTATGACAGAATTAATTTACTTATCAAGTTTATTAGTGGCTTTGGGTTGTCTAGGGACTTCGTTGAAGCCTTCTCCTATTTATGGTGGGTTGTGTCTAATTATTAGTGGGTGTTCTGGTTGTTTAGCGGTGTTAGGGCTTGGGGGATCTTTTTTAGGTTTAATGGTATTTTTAATTTATTTGGGGGGTATAATAGTTGTGTTTGGTTATACAACTGCTATATCTGCTGAGGAGTATCCTGAGACTTGGGTGTCTAGTTGATTGGTGTTTGGGATTTTAGTTATGAGTATTTTTATGGAGATGGGTATGTTGTTTGTGTCTCATTATTATGAGGGTCTGGATGTGGTGTTAGAATTTAATAGTATGGGTGGTTGAGCAGTTTATGATGGTGATGGGTTAGGGTTAATGGGTGAAGGGGGTGCCGGGGTAGCTGCTTTGTATAGTTGCTCTGCATGGTTGATGGTTGTTTCTGGTTGAACTTTATTTATGGGTGTATTTATTATTATTGAAATTACTCGGGGGAACTAAATTATGAGTAATAAAGGGATAGAGAAGAGTGTGATGAGGAAAGAGAGGAAATAAAGTTTAACTAGACCTTTTTGGTTACTAAGGGTTGAGGAGGTGAAGGAGTGCAGGGTGGATGTAATTTTGGGGATAGCTTTTTCTAATCAGATGAGGTCTAGAAGGGTTAGGGCTGTTTTGAAGCTTGAATTCAGTGTTTTTATAGGGAGGGCTCGGTGAAGGATTGTTGGAAAATAACCTAGGGATGTGGAGAATGAGTTTGCGGGAGATGATTTTATTGGTAGGAGCTTGTTGGTTAGATTGTTAAGTTCTAATGCGATAATAAATCCTGTAACAGTGACTATTAGTGCTGTGGTTTTTAGGTATCAGGGTATGGTTATTACTTGGACTGTTGTGGGAGGGATATTGTATGAGATAAAGAAGCCTGCTGCGATGCTTCCCAGGGCTAGGCGTTTAATAGGGTTTATTAGCAGGGGGTTGTTTTCGTTAATAGAGATTGTGGCGGGGAAGCGGGGCTTAGTCATTAGAACAAAATAAATGATTCGTATACTGTATACGGCTGTTATGGAGGTGGCCACTAGTGTAATTAGAAGGGCTCAGGCGTTGGTGTAACAGGTGTTGGCGGCTTCAATGATTAAGTCTTTTGAGTAAAAGCCTGTGAGAAATGGTATTCCTGTGAGGGCCAGGCTCCCGATAGTGAGACATGATGATGTGAATGGTATGGCTTTTGCTAGCCCACCTATTTTTCGAATGTCTTGTTCATCATTGAGGCTGTGGATAATAGAGCCTGAGCATATGAATAATATAGCTTTGAAGAATGCGTGTGTACAGATGTGTAAGAAGGCAAGGTAGGGTTGGTTAATTCCTAGGGTGACTATTATTAGTCCTAGTTGGCTTGATGTTGAGAAAGCTACAATTTTTTTGATGTCGTTTTGGGTGAGAGCGCAGATGGCTGTAAATAGGGTGGTTATAGCGCCTAGACAAAGTATGATTGTTAGGATTGTACTGTTGTCAGAAATAAGTGGGTGAAATCGGATTAAGAGGAAAATTCCTGCAACAACTATGGTACTGGAGTGGAGGAGTGCGGAAACTGGAGTGGGGCCTTCTATGGCAGATGGAAGTCATGGGTGGAGGCCAAATTGTGCTGATTTTCCAGTGGCAGCGATTAGCAGGCCTAAAAGGGGGATTATGTTTGAGTGGTTAGTTATAAAGGCTTGTTGGAGATCTCATGAATTGGCTTTTGTGCATAGTCAGGCTATTGTCAGAATGAAGCCAATGTCCCCGATACGGTTATATAGGATGGCTTGTAGGGCTGCTGTATTTGCGTCTGCCCGGCCAAATCATCAGCCAATCAGTAGAAAAGATATGATTCCTACTCCCTCCCACCCGATGAAAAGTTGAAATAGGTTGTTAGCGGTAGTTAGGATAAGCATGGTGATGAGGAATAAGAGTAGATATTTAATGAATCGGTTTAAATGTGGGTCTGAGTGTATGTATCATATGGAGAATTCTATGATTGACCATGTAACGTAAAGAGCCACTGGTAGAAAGATGATAGAGAAGAAGTCAATTTTTAGGCTTAGGGATAATTTTATAGATCCAATAGTGATTCAATGTCAGTTGCTAATTATCAATTCTGTATTAGAGTTGAAGAAAGAGGATAGGGGGATTAGACTGATGAAGAATGCATATTTAATACATGAGGTTACGTAGTTAGGGAAGTCAATGTGTTTTGTTACGTTTGTAAAAGATAGGGCTATGGGGAAAGTCAAGAGTATTAGGATTAAAAAGATGGATGATGTAATTGTGTTTATTACTTTTATTTGGAGTTGCACCAAGTTTTTGGCTCCTAAGACCAACGGATTACTTCTATCCTATAAAAGTAAGAAAGCCGGATGTTTAAGTCCGGAGGCATGAGTTAGCAGCTCTTGCATGCTTTCTTGGTAAATAAGGAGTTTTATATCCTATCTTCAGATTCACAGTCTGGCATTTTTTTTAAACTATATTAACATAATGTAAGACCTGTAATAAGTTTGGGATTGATTGTCAGAAGAATTAGGGGTAGGGTGTGTAAGGCTATCAGTGTAAGTTCTCGTGTATGTGATGGTTGAAGGTTGTTTATATGACTAGTTAATTTACCTCGTTGGGTTGTGATAATTATGTACATGGAGTATAGGGATGTGATTAGGATGTTAGTCCCTAGAAGGATAATAGTGGGGTTTGATCAAGAAAATAATGAGACAGAAATTATTAGTTCTCCAATTAGGTTGATGGTTGGTGGGAGGGCGAGGTTGGCTAGGCTTGCTAGGATTCACCAGGTAGCCATGAGTGGAAATACTATTTGTAAGCCTCGGGCTATGATTATAGTTCGACTGTGGATACGCTCATAGTTTGTGTTAGCTAAGCAGAAAAGTAGGGAGGATGTTAGTCCGTGGGCAATTATTAGTGCTGTTGCTCCTATGAAGCTTCATGGGGTTTGAATTATAATTGCTGCGATTACTAGGGCCATATGGCTTACTGAGGAGTAAGCGATGAGAGATTTAAGATCTGTTTGTCGCAGGCAAATTGAGCTAGTTATAATTATGCCTCATAGGGAGAGGAGGATGAATGGGTAGGCTATGGATTTAGTGACTGGGTCTAGAATTGTTGAAATTCGTATTATTCCGTAGCCCCCTAGTTTTAATAGGATTGCTGCTAAGATTATAGAGCCTGCGATAGGGGCTTCTACATGGGCTTTAGGTAGTCATAGGTGGACTCCATAAAGGGGTATTTTAATTAAGAAGGCTATTATGCATGCTAATCATAGGATGTTATTGGACCATGTTTGGTTGATGGGGGAAGAGGTTAGGTTTATTAAAATAAAGTTAAGGGTTCCTGTAATATTTTGAATATGGAGGAGGGCAATTAATAAGGGGATGGAACCTGCTAGTGTGTAGAATAGGAAGTAGATACCGGCATTGAGGCGTTCTGTTTGGTTACCTCATCGTGTAATAATAATGAGGGTGGGGATTAGGGTGGCTTCAAATAGTACATAGAATATAATTAGTTCATTTGCAGAGAATGTTATGATAAGAAGGACTTGGAGGGAGACTAGAAGGGAGATGTAAAGTTTTTTGTTGAATTCTGATTCTTTTTTAATGTGATTTTGACTAGCTATAAGTATGAGCGGTAGGAGTCAGGTTGTGAGGACTAGGAGAGGGGCAGATAGGGGGTCTGCGGAGAATATAATAGAGAAGTTTAAGCCGTTTTCATTGTTTTGTCATAAAAGGCTAATGGAGATGAGGTTAATTAAAAGACTATAGGTTGTTACGTTAATTCATACTTTTTTGTTGCTGGAAAATCAGGTAAGTGGTAGAAGCATTAGCGAAGGGAAGATAATTTTTAGCATTGTAGGAGATTTAAATTTTGTACGAAATCAGAGCCATAGGTGTTTGAGATTTTTGCTAGTAAAGCTAGGCCTACTGCTGCCTCACAAGCTGCAAATACCAGGATGACGATAGGGATGGGGAATATTACTATTGAGTGTGTGTTTAGTGGAGTAATTGCAGCTAATATAAATAGAGACAACATTATTCCTTCTAGGCATAGTAAGGTAGATATAAGATGAGATCGAAAGATTAAAGTCCCTAGAAATGAGAAGGTAAAAGCTAGGGTGATATTGAGTACTGCAGGCGTCATTTTGGTAATTATGATATTTATCATAATCTAATGAGTCGAAATCATTAATTTTAGTTAAACTAATTACCAATTATTCTGTTCATTCTAGGCCTTTTTGTGTTCATTCGTAGGCGAGGCCTAAGGCCAGGATAGTGATTAGGATAAATGCAATTAAGGTTGATAGGTTTGTGTTGGGATATTGAATAGCTCATGGGATGGGTAGAAGGAGAGCAATCTCCAAGTCGAAAAGAAGGAAAGTAATCGCCACTAAGAAGAATTTTATGGAGAAAGGTAGGCGGGCTGAGCTTATTGGGTCAAATCCACATTCGTAGGGGTTGGCTTTTTCTGTATATGTATTTAGGTGGGGGAGTCAAAAGGCTACGGTGATTAGAATGATAGACAGGGAGATATTAGTGAGCAGAATAAAGAGTATGTTGATTACTTTCTTCTAGGTTTGGGCTAGAGCTGCCTGATTGGAAGTCAGATGTACTGATTATACTAAGAAAGTATGATCCTCATCAATAGATGGATACGTATAGGAATAGCCAGACAACATCTACGAAATGCCAGTATCATGCTGCTGCTTCGAATCCGAAGTGATGCTTTGATGTGAAGTGAAATTTTAGTTGTCGGAGGAGGCAGATAGTGAGGAAGGTGGAGCCAATAATTACATGAAGGCCATGAAATCCTGTTGCTATGAAGAATGTGGATCCATAAATTCCGTCTGAGATGGAGAAGGAGGTTTCGAAATATTCTGAGGCTTGTAGGATGGTGAAGTAAATTCCTAGGAGGATGGTGATAGAGAGAGCTTGATTTATGTTGTTGCGTTTGCCTTCTATTAGACTATGATGTGCTCAGGTGATTGAAACCCCGGATGCTAGAAGGACGGATGTGTTTAATAGGGGGACTTCTAGTGGGTTGAGGGGGGTGATTCCTGTTGGTGGTCAACAACCTCCTAGGTCATGGGTTGGTACTAGGCTTGAGTGATAAAAGGCTCAAAAGAAGCCGGCAAAGAAAAACACTTCGGAGATAATAAATAAGATTATTCCGTAGCGTAAGCCTTTTTGGACAATAGGGGTGTGGTGTCCTTGATATGTTCCTTCTCGGATTACATCTCGTCATCATTGATATATAGTAAGTATGTTGGTTAGTAGGCCTAGGGATAAGAGGATGGTTGAGTTAAAGTGGAATCATATTACTAGGCCTGAAGTTAATAGGAGTGCTGAGAGAGCTCCAGTGAGGGGCCATGGGCTGGGGTTAACTATGTGGAATGCATGTGTTTGGTGGGTCATTATGTATTATCATGTAAGTAAAGGCTTACTAGAAGGGTGAATACGTAGGCTTGAATTAGGGCCACGGCAAACTCTAAAATGGTGAGAAGGGCTAGGATGATAAACGTAATTGTGGCGGCGGGTGGGCTAATGCTTGTAAGTACTAGTGTGGCTCCCCCAATGAGATGGATTAATAAGTGGCCTGCCGTGATGTTGGCTGTTAAACGGACTGCCAGGGCTATAGGTTGAATGAATAGGCTAATGGTCTCGATAATAATAAGTATCGGGATAAGGGAGATTGGGGTGCCTTGGGGTAAGAAGTGGGCTAATGAGGCTTTTAGTTTATGGCGGAATCCTAAAATTACGGCCCCTGCTCATAGTGGAATTGCCATTGTTAAGTTTGTTGATAGTTGTGTTGTTGGGGTGAATGTGTGTGGTAGAAGTCCTAATAAGTTTGTTGAGCCAATGAATATAATTAAGGAGATGAGTATGAGGGATCATGTGCGTCCTTTTGGTGAGTGAATTATTATTATTTGTTTAATAATAAGCTTGATTAGCCATTGTTGGAGGGAGTGTAGACGGTTGGAGATAAGTCGTTTTGAGGAGGTTATAAGTATTGATGGAAGTATAATAATGAGGATGACAATGGGGAGTCCTATTATTGTTGGGGTAATGAAAGAGGCGAATAGATTTTCGTTCATTTTAATTCTCAGGGATTGTTTGATTTTGTGAGTTTAACTGATTTAATTGATGGGGTTTGTGGAAAATTATGGAGTGAAATTTTGAGTTGTATCATGATAAATAGTGTAATTGCAGTTGATAGGGCTGTGATAAATCATGAGGATGTGTCTAATTGTGGCATTCACTACGGAGATTTGGGGTCCCTAACTTTAACTTAAAAGGTTAACGCTCTAAGCTTCGTAGTGGGTTAGATTATTGATAAAGATCAGTCTTCAAAGTTTTTTAGGGGGACTATTTCAAGCACAATGGGTATGAAGCTGTGGTTTGAACCGCAGATTTCTGAGCATTGGCCGTAAAATAGGCCTGGGCGATTGGATGAGATGGTTGCTTGGTTTAGTCGCCCTGGAATGGCATCTGTTTTAAGACCTAGTGAGGGGACAGCTCAGGAGTGTAGAACGTCTTCAGATGAAATTAATATTCGGATGGGGAGTTCTATAGGAAGGACAACTCGGTTGTCTACTTCTAGCAGGCGTAATTCTCCTGGTTTTAGGTCAGTGGTTGGGATTATATACGAATCAAAGCAGAGGTCTTCGTAATCTGTGTATTCGTAGCTTCAATATCATTGGTGACCTATGGTTTTTACTGTGAGGGCTGGGTTGTTAATTTCGTCTATTATGTAAAGGATTCGCAGGGATGGAAGGGCAATTAGGATGAGAATAACGGCAGGGAGAATGGTTCAGATAGTCTCTACTTCTTGGGCATCTATAGTGCTAGTATGTGTTAATTTGGTTGTTAATATAAGTGTGATGATGTAGAGGACTAAAGAGCTAATTAAGAAGACGATTATGAGTGTATGGTCATGAAAGTTTATTAGTTCTTCTATGATAGGTGAGGAAGCATCTTGTAAGCCTAGTTGGAATGGGTAAGCCATGTAAGATATATAGAGTTTAGTCTATAATTTAACTTTGACAAAGTTATGTAATTTGTTTACTAATATCTCATCGAGAAAGACATAGAGGTTATGGTGCTGGCTTGAAACCAGTTTTAGGGGGTTCGATTCCTTCCTTTCTTATTTGACTTTAACGAAGGTGGGTTCTTCAAATGTATGATAAGGTGGTGGGCAGCCGTGAAGCCATTCTAAGTTTGTAGCTACATGGTCGACATGAAGAACTTCTCGTTTGGAGGCGAATGCTTCTCAGATTATAAAGATTATAATTAGTACTGCTGTAAGTGAGATGAAAGAGCCTATAGAGGATACTGTATTTCATGTGGTGTATGCATCTGGGTAGTCAGAGTAGCGTCGTGGTATTCCTGACAGGCCTAAAAAATGTTGTGGGAAAAATGTTAGGTTTACTCCTACAAATATAATAGCAAAGTGAGTTTTGGCTCACATATCATCTAGTGTATAGCCTGTAAATAGTGGAAATCAATGGACAAATCCAGCTATAATAGCAAATACGGCCCCCATGGATAATACGTAATGGAAGTGAGCTACTACATAGTAGGTGTCGTGTAAGACAATGTCTAATGAGGAGTTAGAGAGAACAATGCCTGTGAGACCTCCTACTGTAAATAGGAAAATAAACCCTAGAGCTCATAATATTGCAGGGGATCATTTAATATTCCCTCCGTGTAGGGTTGCGAGTCAGCTGAATACTTTAACTCCAGTTGGAATAGCAATGATTATTGTGGCTGATGTGAAGTAAGCTCGTGTGTCTACGTCTAGGCCTACTGTGAATATATGGTGGGCTCATACAATAAAGCCTAGGAAGCCAATTGATATTATGGCTCATACTATTCCTATATACCCAAAAGGCTCCTTTTTGCCTGAATAATAGGTGACGATGTGGGAAATAATTCCAAACCCAGGAAGAATGAGAATATAAACTTCGGGGTGTCCGAAGAATCAGAATAGATGTTGGTAAAGAATTGGATCTCCACCTCCGGCTGGGTCGAAGAAAGTGGTATTTAAATTTCGGTCTGTGAGAAGTATTGTAATTCCTGCGGCTAAGACTGGTAGGGATAGAAGGAGTAGGACAGCGGTAATTAAGACTGATCAGACGAATAATGGGGTTTGATATTGTGTTATGGCTGGGGGTTTTATGTTAATGATAGTGGTGATAAAGTTGATGGCGCCTAGAATTGAGGATACTCCCGCTAGGTGGAGGGAGAAGATTGTGAGGTCTACTGATGCTCCTGCGTGTGCTAGGTTACCGGCTAATGGAGGATATACGGTTCAACCTGTTCCTGCCCCGGCTTCCACTATTGAGGATGCTAATAAGAGAAGGAATGAAGGGGGGAGGAGTCAGAAGCTTATGTTGTTTATTCGTGGAAATGCTATATCAGGGGCTCCAATTATGAGTGGAACTAGTCAATTACCGAACCCCCCAATTATTATTGGTATTACTATGAAGAAGATTATGACGAATGCATGGGCTGTTACAATCACATTGTAGATCTGGTCATCCCCTAGTAGGGCGCCTGGTTGGCCAAGTTCTGCCCGGATTAAAATGCTAAGGGCTGTACCTACTATTCCTGCTCAGGCACCAAATAGGAGGTATAAGGTTCCGATATCTTTGTGATTGGTGGAGAATAATCAGCGGTTAATGAACATAGGTAAAATGGCTGAGTAAAGCATTAGACTGTAAATCTAAGCACAGAGGTAATGCCTCTTTTTGCCAAGCCTTAAGGTGATAATCACATCGAATTGCAAATTCGAAGGTGTAGAGAACTAACTCTACTAAGGCTTCTCCCGCCCCCTTTCTGATAGGCGGGAGAAGTAGATTGAAGCCAGTTTAGGGTGTTTAGCTGTTAACTAAAAGTTTATAGGTTTGAGTCCTATCAATCTAGGAGAGGGTTTAGCTTAATTAAAGCAATTGATTTGCATTCATTAGATGTAAGATGTAGTCTTACAGCCCTTATCAGAAGTTAAACTTTATGGGTTTGCTTAGGGCTTTGAAGGCTCTTGGACTTTGTATCCTAAACTTCTTTAAAGTAGCAGGGGGGATAGGGGTAGTATTATGGTGCTTGTAATTATTAGCGGGGATAAAATGTTGTTAGTTTTTGTGTGGTGCTGGTGAATGAATATTTTGGAGTTATTATTTGTTGGGAATGTGGTTAGTGAAGTTGAGTAAATTAGTCGGGTGTAGAAGAATAGGTTGATTAGAGCAGTTATGGCTATTAGTGTTGATAAAATTATATTGTTATTTTTTAATAATTCTGTGATGATAGCTCATTTTGGGAGGAAGCCTGTGAGTGGGGGGAGGCCTCCAGTTGATAGTAGAATTAATGATATTATTGGAAGAGCTATTGGTATTTTGTTTCATATAAGTGATATCGAGGAGATGGATGTAAATGAGTGAGTGTGGAAGATCATGAACATTGGGGTTGTTATGAGGATGTAAATTAGAAGGTTAAGGGTTGTAAGGGTTGGGTTGTATGGTAAAATTGAGATTATTCAGCCTATGTGGGCGATTGAGGAGTAGGCTATAATTTTTCGTGTTTGTGTCTGGTTAAGTCCATTTCAGGCTCCGATTAATACTGAGGTAATAGCGGATATGATTAGTATTTTAGGGTTTATTAGTTCATAGTATTGAAACAAGATTGTTAGTGGAGCAATTTTTTGTCATGTGAGAAGAATTAGGCCTACGTTAGGTTTAATTCCTTGGGTGACTTCTGGTAGTCATGAGTGGAATGGGGCTAGGCCTAGTTTAATTGTTAGGGAGATGAAGGTGGTTGTTATAATGATGTCTTTAGTTTCGGGTTGGAATGTTCATAGACCTAGTTGTTTGAAGTTTATAATGATGGACATAAGAAGGATTATGGAGGCGGTGGCTTGGGTGAGGAAATATTTTGTTGCCGCTTCTATGGATCGGGGGTTGGATTTATTTATTATAAGGGGAATCAGGGCTAGGAGGTTTATTTCTAGGCCTACTCATATAGTGAATAAGTTGGAGCTCAGTATGGTGATGATAGGCCCTGTGATAATTGTGAAATAGATAATTGTAAGTGTGATTGGGTTGATTAGTACGGGAAGGGTTTAAACCAACATTTTCGGGGTATGGGCCCGATAGCTTTATTAGCTGACCTTACTAGAATGAGGTGTGATTGGTAGCACGGAGAATTTTGAATTCTCAGGCATAGGTTCGATTCCTGTTGTTCTAGAAATAAGAGGGTTTAAACCTCTATGATTTACTCTATCAAAGTAACTCTTTTTTCAGACATATTTCTAGGTATAAGGTGGGATGCTCGATATGAAGATTGGGATAGAGATGTGTCATATGCATAGAGCTAGGGTGAGTGGTAGGAAGTTTTTTCATAGGAGATGCATTAGTTGGTCATATCGGAATCGTGGGTAGGAGGCTCGGATTCATAGAAACAGGGTTGTTAGGATTAGGGTTTTGATTATGAAGCTAGTGGAGTAAAGTTCTGGGTTGTTAGGGTTGTGGAAGGGTCCTATAAATACAATTGTTGTTAGGGCATTTATTAGAATAATGTTTATGTATTCGGCTATAAAGAATAGTGCGAATGGTCCGGCGGCATACTCAACGTTGAAGCCAGAGACTAGTTCTGATTCTCCTTCTGTTAGGTCGAATGGAGCTCGATTTGTTTCTGCTAATGTTGAGATAAATCATATTATAGCTAGGGGCCATGATGGGATTAGAAGTCAGATAGATTCTTGTGTGTAAATGAGCGCTTGAATTGAGAATGAGCCGTTTATTAGAAGTACTGATAGGAGGATGATGGCTATGGTTACTTCATATGAAATTGTTTGTGCAACTGCTCGTAGGGCCCCAAATATGGAATATTTGGAGTTTGATGCTCATCCTGATCATAGAATAGAATATACAGATAGGCTTGATGTGGCTAGAATAAATAAAATGCCTAGGTTTAGGTTAATTAAGGGGTGGGGTATGGGGAGTGGGATTCATAGGCTTAGGGCTAGAGTTAATGACAGGGTGGGAGCAAAAATGAATAGGGTTGTTGAGGTGGTTAGTGGACGTAGCGGCTCTTTAATGAATAATTTTATTGCATCAGCGAATGGTTGTAGGACTCCGTAGGGGCCTACGATGTTTGGTCCTTTTCGTAGTTGTATATACCCCAAGATTTTCCGTTCTACTAGGGTTAGGAATGCTATGGCGATGAGTACTGGGATTAACAGAGTAAGAATGTTAATAAAAAACACTATTAGGGAGAGGATTTGAACCTCTGGGGACAAGGTTTTAAATCTTACGCAATTTCCGGGCTCTGCCACCCTAATAAACCCCTTGTCTAGGGTGTGTTGATACTAACTTACTAAATTGAGATAAGTTCATATATTAGTTAGGGGGCGCTTTGTTTAAGGAGGCCCCATTTCTCTTGTCCTTTCGTACTGGGAGAAATAGTTAATAGATAGAAACCGACCTGGATTACTCCGGTCTGAACTCAGATCACGTAGGACTTTAATCGTTGAACAAACGAACCATTAATAGCTGCTGCACCATTGGGATGTCCTGATCCAACATCGAGGTCGTAAACCCTAATTGTCGATATGAACTCTTGAATAGGATTGCGCTGTTATCCCTAGGGTAACTTGGTCCGTTGATCAAAGAATTGGGTCAATTGGATTTTAGTCACCTTGACTTGTGGGTCTTGGTTAAAATCTTTCGGAGGTTGGTTTATACTCCGAGGTCACCCCAACCGAAATTGCTAACTTATATCTTGTTGTTTGTTCCAATAGGGTTTCAGTTGATAAGTTAAGTTAGTAAATTAAAGCTCCATAGGGTCTTCTCGTCTTATTGTGAAATTCCCGCCTCTTCACGGGAAGGTCAATTTCACTGATTGGAAGTAAGAGACAGTTGAATCCTCGTTAAGCCATTCATTCTAGTCCCCAATTAAGGAACAAGTGATTATGCTACCTTTGCACGGTCAGGATACCGCGGCCGTTTAACTTTGTCACTGGGCAGGCGGTGCCTCTAATACTTTTTATGCTAGAGGTGATGTTTTTGGTAAACAGGCGGGATTCTTGTTTGCCGAGTTCCTTTTACTTCTTTTAATCTTTCCTTAGGGCACTCCTGTGTCGGGCTAACATTTAGATTGTAGGTGATGTCTATTTGAGAGTAATCGCCTTGGTTGTTAACTAACAATGGTTATCCGGTTTGTTATAGGCTTGTGCCTGGAGAACAGTGTTCTTGTTACTCATGTTAACAGTATCTCATCTATGTAATCATAGATTGGCCCAATTGGACTTCATAGGAAATTATTGTAATTTGTGGAATTAAGATATTATTGTGTTGAGCTTTAACGCTTTCTTTGTTGATGGCTGCTTTTAGGCCAACAATGGTTTGTATAGTCTATAGATTTATTCACTATGAAGGGTTATTCCCTTTTCTAAAGAGCTGTCCCTCTTTAGACTATCTTTTAAGATTACATTTTGATTTGTGTCTCTTATGGTAATCTTAAAGTTGAACTGAGATTCTTTATTGGGTAACCAGCTATCACCAAGCTCGGTAGGCTTTTCACCTCTACCTAGGAGTCATCCCACTATTTTGCTACATAGACGGGTTAGTTCTTTGGACTGCTCTTAGGTAGCTCGTTTGGTTTCGGGGTGCCTGGCTTAAGTTCTCTTAGGCAGGGTTGTCTAGTTAACTCATTATGCAAAAGGTACAAGGTTTAATCTTTGCTTTTTTTCACTTTTAGTTTATCTTTCATCTTTCCCTTGCGGTACTATCTCTATGGCTCCTAGTTAGATTTCTCTCTCCGATACTTTCTGAGGTCAAATGTTTTGTTTTATTGTAAGAAATGGTTAAACAGGTTTTGTGCTAGGGCTAGAACTGGTTCATAGCGTCCATGGGTTGTGGAATCTTCTGGGTGTAGGCCAGATGCTTTGTTGTTTAAGCTACACTGTGATTATTCCAAGCACACTTTCCAGTATGCTTACCTTGTTACGACTTATCTCCTCTTGTAGGCTGTTGATGTAATTATGTATAATATCGTTTAGTCTAGTTTGAGGAGGGTGACGGGCGGTGTGTACGTACTTCATTGCTCTATTCAATTAAGCTCTCTATTCTTAATTTACTACTAAATCCTCCTTGGTCCTTTAATTTCATAAAGGGTAGCGTAGTGTTCTTTTGAAGAAAATGTAGCCCATTGCTTCCCACCTCATTGGCTACACCTTGACCTAACGTTTTTATGGATATTTTCTTGCTTACTTTTACTCCTTTTTAGGGTTTGCTGAAGATGGCGGTATATAGGCTGGATTAGCAAGGGGTGGTGAGGTGTAACGGGGTTTATCGATTATAGAACAGGCTCCTCTAGATGGATATAAAGTACCGCCAAGTCCTTTGAGTTTTAAGCTGTGGCCAGTAGTTCTCAGGCAAATATTTTTGTTTGATAATTATTGAAGTTTAGGGCTAAGCATAGTGGGGTATCTAATCCCAGTTTGGATCTTAGCTATCGTGTATTAAGATAATTAGAATTACTTTCGTCATTGATTTTAGGCCCAACGATGAATTTTCACATATTGGAAGGGTTTTAATTCTATTTTTAGGTTCCTAGTAACACGTTTTACGCCGAGAGTAATTAGTTTGGGTTAATCGTATGACCGCGGTGGCTGGCACGAAATTTACCAACCCTCTGGAGGCATGGCTTAGTCAAACTTTCGTTTATTGCTTAATTTTTATCACTGCTGGGTCCCGTGGGGGCGTGGCTTGGCAAGGCGTCTTTAGCTATTATATGTACTTGATGCCCTCTCCTTAGAGTTTAATAAACTCTGTGGGATTTGACACTGGTCTAGGGAGATTTGCATGTGTAATTCTGCCTCTAACTAATTATAAGGCTAGGACCAAACCTTTTGTGTTTATGGGATGCTTGCATCCATCTAAGCATTTTCAGTGCTTTGCTTTATCTATAAGCTACATCAAC